TAGGGCCACTAGGAGGTGTTCTCGGGTGTGGGAGGGGTCTAGCGCTATAACGTGCTCGGGTAACGGGCCTCGTTGTGTTATCAGGAATATGTATAGTGAGTAGCCTGCGGTGATAAGTGTGCCAAGTCCGGTAAGTGCAATAGTTCACCAGGATCAGTTGAACAGGGAGGTAATAATCATTAGCTCCCCCATTAAGTTTGGGAGTGGGGGGAGGGCAAGGTTAGCTAGGCTTGCTATAAACCACCATGCGGTTATAAGTGGCAAAATAATTTGTAGTCCTCGGGCCAGTATTATAGTCCGGCTGTGGGTTCGTTCGTAATTTGTGTTTGCTAGGCAGAAAAGGGCCGATGAGGTCAGGCCATGAGCGATTATAAGGATAAGGGCGCCTGTGAAGCCTCATGGGGTCTGAATGAGGATGCCTCCCGCGACTAATCCCATGTGGCCTACAGAGGAGTAGGCGATGAGGGATTTTAGGTCGGTTTGTCGAAGGCAGATTGACCCGGTTATGATGACTCCTCAGAGGGCTAAGATAATGAACGGGTAGGCCAGCTCTTTGGTAAGAGGCTCAAGCATAATTATCATTCGTATCATTCCGTAGCCGCCTAGTTTTAGTAGGACGGCTGCTAGTACCATGGAGCCTGCGATGGGGGCTTCTACATGGGCCTTGGGGAGCCAGAGGTGTATGCCGTACAGTGGTATTTTAACCAAGAAGGCTAATAGGCAGCCCGCCCACCATAGTTTGTCGGCGGTCGTGCATATTGGAAGGGCGGGGGCAAATTGGAGGGTGAGGAGCGAGAGGGTTCCGGCTGTGTTTTGTAGTAGGAGCAGGGCAACCAGAAGAGGTAGGGACCCTGCTAACGTGTAGAATAGGAAGTAGGTTCCTGCGTTCAGTCGTTCTGTTTGGTTCCCTCAGCGAGTAATAATAATTAGGGTCGGGATTAGGGTGGCCTCAAATATAATGTAAAAGAGAATTACCTCGGTGGCTGAGAAGGCCATAATGAGGAAGATTTGAAGGGAGGTTAATAAAGTAATGTATATTCGTTGACGGTTAATGGGCTCCAGTGACATGTGGTTTTGGCTTGCCAGGATTATTAGTGGAAGAAGCCAGCAGGTAAGGACAAGAAGGGGTGTGGACAGGGAGTCGGTTGCCATAAGGTTATTCAGGGATGTCCACCCTGTCTCGGACTTGTTTTGTAATCAAGTTAAGCTGATTAGGGAAATTACTAAACTTTGGCCGAGGGTTGTGGGTCAAAGCCACTTGGTTGAGGTTAATCAGGTGGTGGGGACAAGCATAATGGTAGGAATTAAAATTTTTAGCATTGTAGCAGGTTAAGGGTTTGTAGTCGATCGGAGCCGTGGGTCCGAGCGGTGGCAACTAGAAGGGCTAGCCCCGCGCTAGCTTCGCAGGCCGAGAAGGCCAGTAGAAGCAAAGGGGAGGCCGAGAATCCAGTGGTATTTAGCTCGAGTAGTCATAATGATAGTGCGAGGAAGAGGGATAGCATTATTCCTTCGAGGCAGAGAAGGGCAGATAGAAGGTGGGTCCGGTGAAATGCAAGGCCTGCTAGTCCTAACAGGAAGGCTGCCGAAAAGGTAAAGTGCGTAGGGGTCATCAGGGAACCGTGGACTTTAACCGCGAGCGTTTGAGCCGAAATCAAACATTTTTATTAAACCAGTTACCTATTCGGCTCATTCTAGGCCTCCTTGGATTCATTCATATACTAGCCCAAGGGTTAATAAAAGGAGTACTAAGGTGGTTCAGAAGAGGGTTAGAGTTGGAAGAGGGAGTTGGTCCCCTCACGGGAGGGGAAGTAGAAGAGCAATTTCTAGGTCAAAAAGAAGGAACAGGATTGCGACCAAAAAAAATCGTAGGGAGAAGGGTAGTCGAGCTGACCCGAGGGGGTCAAATCCGCATTCATATGGGGAGAGTTTCTCCTGGTCTGGGGTTATTATGGGTAGTCAGAATGAAACAGCTGCTAGTACGGAGGACAGGATAATAGCAATTGCGATGACGGTGGTAATTAGATTCATTATCTTTCCTTGGGCTTTAACCAAGACCAGGTGATTGGAAGTCACTTATACTTGCTTTGATACTAGAAAGATTATGAGCCTCATCAATAGATAGAAATGTAGAGGAAGAGTCATACTACGTCCACAAAATGTCAGTATCAGGCTGCAGCTTCGAACCCGAAGTGATGTTCGGATGTAAAGTGATATTGAATTTGCCGCAGAAGACAAACGGCTAAAAAGGTAGAGCCAATGATCACGTGTAGTCCGTGAAAGCCTGTTGCTACAAAAAAGGTGGACCCGTAAACGCCGTCGGCGATTGTAAATGGGGCTTCGTAATATTCCATGGCCTGTAGGAAAGTGAAGTAGAATCCTAGAAGGATGGTTAAGGTTAATGAGTGAATGGCTTGTTTGCGCTCGCCCTCCATGATGCTATGGTGGGCTCATGTTACTGTGACCCCGGAAGCTAAGAGGACTGCTGTATTAAGCAGGGGGACTTCGAATGGGTCAAGTGGTGTAATTCCGGTTGGTGGTCAGCACCCTCCTAGTTCGGGGGTGGGGGCGAGGCTGGCGTGGTAGAAGGCTCAGAAGAAGCCCAAAAAGAAGAAGACTTCGGATGTGATAAACAGAATCATTCCGTATCGGAGGCCTTTTTGTACGGGAGGGGTGTGGTGTCCTTGGAAGGTTCCTTCTCGAATAATATCCCGTCATCACTGGTATATTGTCAGGAGAAGCAGGATTATGCCAATCGTTATTAGGACAGTGGAGTTAAAGTGGAATCAAATGGCAAGGCCGGATGTTATTAAGAGGGCGGCGACTGCGCCTGTAAGGGGTCAAGGGCTGGGGTCTACTATGTGGTATGCGTGTGCTTGGTGGGCCATTAGACGTTTTCTTGTAGGTAGAGGCTTAGCAGGAGGACAAATACGTATGCTTGAATTATTGCTACGGCCACTTCCAGGATTGTTAGAAGGAATAAGAGGGCTCCTGTAAGGATGGCGACAGTGGGCATTAGGGGGAGCAAAACGAAGGCAGCGGTGGCGATAAGTTGAATTAGCAGGTGCCCTGCTGTTAGGTTGGCTGTTAGCCGAACTCCCAGGGCCAAGGGTCGAATAAATAAGCTAATTGTTTCGATGATAATTAGTACTGGAATCAGGAGAGTGGGCGTTCCTTCTGGTAAGAGGTGGCCTAGTGCTACGGTTGGTTGATTGCGTATTCCGATAAGAACTGTTGCCAGTCAAAGTGGTACTGCCAGTCCCATGTTTATTGACAATTGTGTTGTAGGGGTGAAAGTATACGGGAGTAGCCCCAACATGTTTAGGGAAATAAGGAAAAGTATTAAAGAAGTAAGGATCGTGGCTCATTTGTGCCCTCCTGGGTTTAGAGGCATTAGTAGTTGGTATGCAAACCGGTTAATAAACCAGCCTTGTAAGGTCAGGAGGCGGTTGTTTAGTCACCGTGAGGAGGGAGCCGGGATTAAGAGTCATGGGAGGGCAAGGGATAGTGCGATTAGGGGAATACCTAGATATACAGGGCTTATAAACTGGTCGAAAAAGCTTAGTGTCATGGTCAGGTTCAGGGCTCTGTTTTAGGTTTTTGTGTGCTTTGGGGGGTGGGCTCATTAGGGAAGGTGTGGGCTAGCACTTTAGGGGGAAGAACTGTTAGAAAAATAAGTCACGAAAAGACTAGGATGGCAAACCAGGGTGCGGGGTTAAGCTGAGGCATGTCGCTGAGGGTGGTTGGGGGGCACCAATCTTTAGCTTAAAAGGCTAACGCTACGGCCCGGTTTAGCTTCTCAGCGAGGCGTCTTCAAGTATTAGGGAGCATCAGTTCTCGAAGTGTTTGAGTGGAACTGCTTCTACGACGATAGGTATAAAGCTGTGATTGGCTCCGCAAATCTCTGAGCATTGCCCATAGAAGACTCCTGGGCGAGATGCAATAAATGCTGTTTGATTTAGGCGTCCTGGGACTGCGTCCATTTTTACGCCTAGGGAGGGCACGGCTCATGAGTGTAGTACGTCTTCAGCTGATACTAGAACTCGAATCGGGGACTCCACTGGGACGACCATTCGATGGTCGGCCTCGAGGAGTCGGAATTGCCCGGGGGTGAGGTCTTGTGTGGGGACTATATAGGAGTCGAAACCAAGGTCTTCGTAGTCGGTGTATTCGTAGCTTCAGTACCACTGGTGTCCCATGGCTTTGATGGTTAGGTGGGGATCATTGATTTCGTCCATTAAATAAAGAATGCGCAGTGAGGGGAGAGCAATAAGAATGAAAATAATGGCGGGGAGGATAGTTCAAATGATCTCAATTTCTTGTGAGTCCAGAATGTTTTTGTTAGTTAGTTTGGTTGTGACTATCGCTACAATAATATAAAGCACTAGTGTGCTAATTAGGAACACAATTATTAAGGCGTGGTCGTGGAAATGAAGTAGTTCTTCTATAACGGGGGAAGCTGCATCTTGAAATCCTAGTTGTGAGGGATGTGCCATTAAGTCTAAGACACGCGGGGCTTTAACCCACATTTCTGCCTTGACAAAGCAGTGTAGTTTCAGTTATACTAGAGTCTTATGAAGAAAGTGACAGAGCGGTTATGTGACTGGCTTGAAACCAGTCTATGGGGGTTCGACTCCTCCTTTTCTCGTTAGTGGGTGGGCTGTACTTGTACAAAGGCAGGCTCTTCAAAGGTGTGGTAGGGAGGAGGGCAGCCATGAAGTCATTCAACATTAGTTGCTGTGAGTTCTACTGATAGGACTTCTCGTTTGGCAGCGAATGCTTCTCAGATAATGAACAGGAACATAATTACTGCTGTTAGTGAAATTAGTGACCCGAGGGAAGATACAGTGTTTCATAGGGTATAGGCATCCGGGTAGTCGGAGTATCGTCGTGGCATGCCTGCTAGGCCAAGGAAGTGTTGCGGGAAGAAGGTAAGATTAACCCCTACGAATATTACGCCAAAGTGGATTTTTGATCAAGTGCTGTGAAGTGTATAGCCTGTTAAGAGCGGGAATCAGTGTACAAATCCCGCTATAATGGCAAAGACTGCTCCCATAGACAGGACATAGTGGAAGTGGGCTACAACGTAGTAGGTGTCGTGGAGTATAATGTCGAGGGAAGAATTAGCCAGAACGATTCCTGTTAAGCCTCCAACAGTGAATAGGAAGATAAAACCTAATGCCCATAGGAGAGGAGTTTCTCATTTAATTGCGCCGCCGTGCAGAGTAGCAAGTCAGCTGAACACTTTTACTCCTGTTGGGATTGCGATGATTATTGTGGCGGACGTGAAGTATGCTCGGGTGTCTACGTCTATTCCTACTGTAAACATGTGGTGAGCTCAAACGATAAATCCTAGGAGGCCGATTGCTATCATGGCCCACACCATGCCCATGTACCCGAATGGCTCTTTTTTGCCTGCATAATATGCAACGATGTGGGAGATTATTCCGAAGCCGGGTAGGATAAGAATGTAGACTTCTGGGTGTCCGAAGAATCAGAAAAGGTGTTGGTATAAAATTGGGTCTCCGCCTCCTGCGGGGTCGAAGAATGTAGTGTTTAGATTTCGGTCTGTCAGTAGCATTGTAATGCCGGCAGCAAGAACGGGCAGAGAGAGTAGTAGCAGAACAGCTGTAATTAAAACAGCTCATACAAACAGAGGTGTTTGGTATTGTGAAATTGCTGGGGGTTTCATGTTGATAATTGTTGTAATGAAGTTGATTGCCCCTAGAATTGATGACACACCAGCTAGGTGTAGTGAGAAGATTGTTAGGTCAACGGAGGCACCTGCATGGGCGAGGTTACCCGCCAAGGGTGGGTAAACAGTTCACCCTGTTCCAGCCCCCGCCTCCACTCCGGAAGAGGCGAGGAGGAGGAGGAAAGATGGGGGAAGAAGCCAGAAGCTTATGTTATTTATTCGGGGGAAAGCCATATCGGGGGCTCCAATCATTAGGGGGATTAGTCAGTTTCCAAAGCCGCCAATCATAATTGGTATTACTATAAAGAAAATTATTACGAACGCGTGAGCTGTCACGATAACATTATAGATTTGGTCATCCCCTAGTAGGGCACCAGGTTGACTTAGTTCAGCTCGGATTAGCAGGCTTAGGGCGGTGCCCACTATTCCTGCTCAAGCACCGAATACAAGATAAAGGGTGCCGATGTCTTTATGGTTGGTTGAGAAAAATCAGCGTGTAATTGCCACAGGTAAAATGGCTGAGTGTTTAAGCGGTGGATTGTAGCCCCATGCACAGAGGTTCAAGCCCTCTTTTTACCAAGCTCTGAGGTGTTTAACACGTGAGATTGCAAATCTTGAGTAGCAGGTTAGTCCCTGCCGGGGCTTCCCCCGCCTTATGCGAGGCGGAAAGGCGGGGGAAGGGTAGACGGATGCTCGCTGGTTGGGGCGCTTAGCTGTTAACTAAGAGTTTGTAGGATCGAGGCCTTCCCGTCTAGTGAGGCTTTAGCTTAATTAAAGTGTCTGTTTTGCACACAGAGGATGCGGGGTAGTACCCTGTAAGTCTTAGTCAGGGGCTGGGAGATTCTCACTCCCGCCTAGGGCTTTGAAGGCCCTCGGTCTCGGTGTTAACCTAAGCCCCTTTAGAGGGTAAGAAGGGTTGTTACTGCTGGGGTGATGGGGAGAAGGGCACATGCTAAGATGGTTGTGGTTGAGAGGGGGAGTGACAGTTGGGAGGAGTTAAGCCGTCACGGGGTGGTACCTAGCAGGTTGTTTGGTGATATGGTGAGGGTTATAGCGTAGGAAAGTCGGAGATAGAAATAAAGGCTGAGCAGTGCTGTGAGAGCAGCGATTGTGGCAGTGGCTGGAAGGTACTGTTTAGTAAGTTCTTGAAGGATCAGCCACTTGGGTATGAACCCCGTGAGAGGGGGGAGTCCGCCAAGCGAGAGAAGGACTATTGGGAGCATGGCGGTAACAATTGGGGCCTTAGTTCAGGAAGTTGCCAGCGCATTAATAGTCGTAGAGTTAGTGGCTTTGAAAGTTAGGAAGGCGGAGAAGGTTATTACGAAGTATAGGAGGAGGGCGAGGAGGGTAAGAGAAGGGGAGAATTGGATAATAAGTATTATTCACCCAAGATGTGCGATTGAGGAGTATGCTAGGACTTTGCGTAGCTGTGTTTGGTTTAGGCCTCCTCACCCTCCAACAAGTGTTGAAGCTAGAGCTAGTAGGATTAACAGTGTTTGATCCGCTTTGCAGATCTGCAACAGGAGGGCAAAAGGGGCGAGTTTTTGTCAGGTGGACAGGATCAGGCCTGTTGTTAAATCAAGTCCCTGAAGTACTTCAGGCAGTCAGGTGTGGAGTGGTGCAAGGCCGATCTTTAGGGCGAGGGCAAGGGTAATTATGGTGAGGGGTACGGGGTGTGACATCTCTTGAATATTTCACTGTCCTGTAAGCCAGGCATTAGTAATACTGGCAAACAATAGGGTGGCAGCTGCGGTTGCTTGGGTTAGGAAGTATTTGGTGGTTGCTTCAATGGCTCGAGGGTGGTGATGGTGAGCTATTAATGGAATAATAGCTAGGGTATTAATCTCCAGGCCCATTCAGGCGAGGAGCCAGTGGGAGCTTGCAAAGGTAATGGTTGTTCCCAATCCTAGGCCAAATAGTAGGATTGTTATAATGTAAGGGTTCATTAGCAAAGGAAGGAGTCTAACCAACATGTTTGGGGTATGGGCCCAAGAGCTTATTTAGCTGACTTTACTAGGAAGTGGTGTAGTGGAAGCACTGAGAGTTTTGATCTCTCCAGGTAGGGTTCGAGTCCCTTCTTTCTAAGGAGCCGGAGGGACTTTAACCCTCATTATTCACTCTATCAAAGTGGCCCTTTGTTTCAGGCACGATTCCTGGGCTAGAGTTGAGGTGGGAGTCCTATAAATGCGACTGGGAGGGCTAGGTGTCAAATAACTAGTGCAAGTGTCAGGGGGAGAAAGTTTTTCCAGATTAGGTGTATGAGCTGGTCATACCGGAATCGGGGGTAGGATGCCCGAACTCATAGGAATATGATGGATAATAGGGCCGCTTTAAACATTAGGCTGATTGTTGTGATTTCCGGGAAATGTGGAAAGTGGGAGGCTCCAAGAAACAGGGTGGCGGAAAGAGTATTTATTAAAAGAATGTTGGAGTATTCTGCAAGGAAAAAAAGGGCAAAGGGCCCTCCGGCGTACTCTACATTGAAGCCCGAGACCAGTTCCGATTCCCCCTCTGTTAGATCAAAGGGTGCACGGTTTGTTTCTGCAAGAGTGGAAATGTACCATATTGCGGCCAGCGGTCAGGCGGGCAGAAGTAGTCAAGTGCTTTCTTGTGTGGTGCTGAAGGCCTGTAGTGTGAAGCCTCCCGTGAAGATAATTGCGCTTAACAGAATTAGTCCTAGGCTTACTTCATAGGAAATCGTTTGTGCGACTGCGCGCAGGGCGCCGATCAGGGCATATTTTGAGTTGGATGCCCACCCTGACCCCAAGATAGAATAGACCGCTAGGCTGGAGAGGGCCAGGATGAACAGAATGCTTAGGTTGAGGTCTGCGACTGGGTGGGGGAGGGGGAGGGGGGCTCATAGGATTAAGGCTAGTGTGAGAGCCAGCATGGGGGCGAGGATAAATAGAAGAGGGGAGGCTGTTGAAGGGCGAACTGGCTCCTTAATAAATAATTTGACTCCGTCGGCGATTGGTTGTAGAAGTCCATAGGGTCCAACCACGTTTGGGCCCTTTCGAAGTTGCATGTAGCCTAGTACTTTCCGCTCAACTAGAGTCAGGAATGCGACAGCAAGCAACACTGGGACGATGTACGCTAAAGGGTTAAGGATGTGGGTAAGAATTAGTGAGATCATAGTTAAGGAGAGGATTTGAACCTCTGTTCAAAGGGCTTAGGCCTTTTGCAATCTGCCGGGCTCTGCCACATTAACATGCCTTTTTCTCAGGCGTTGGTGGGTATGCCCCTTTCCCCTTTTTAGTTGATTTCCTAAGGTTGGGGGGAGGCTTGCTTCTGCATAGGCCTCTTCTTTTCGGTCCTTTCGTACTAGAAAAGAACATTTCATAGATAGAAACTGACCTGGATTTCTCCGGTCTGAACTCAGATCACGTAGGACTTTAATCGTTGAACAAACGAACCCTTAATGACGGCTGCACCATCAGGATGTCCTGATCCAACATCGAGGTCGTAAACCCTCTTGTCGATACGGGCTCTAAAAGAGGATTGCGCTGTTATCCCTAGGGTAACTTGGTCCGTTGATCGGCGGTGCCGGATCTTGTTGGTCAGATGTTCTGCTTACTAGGGCTGTGGCCCTGGTCTTGAAGGAGGTGTCCATGTTCCACACGGGGGTTATCTCCTACCCCGCGGTCGCCCCAACCGAAGACAAGGGGACAGGGGTTGTTGGGTTTAGTCTCTTGATTGAGGTTTCCCAAACGTGGGCTGTCCTGGTGTCTGAAGCTCCATAGGGTCTTCTCGTCTTATGTTTGTATGTCCGCTTCTGCACGGGCAGATCAATTTCATTGACTGGAAAAAGGAGACAGTTTAGCCCTCGTTATGCCATTCATACAGGTCTCCATTTAAAAAACAAGTGATTGCGCTACCTTCGCACGGTCAGGATACCGCGGCCGTTAAACACATGGTCACAGGGCAGGCGGGACCTCTTATATTCGGGTTGTCAAGAGGCGATGTTTTTGGTAAACAGGCGGGGCTAGTGCTTGCCGAGTTCCTTCTTTTTCTTTTAGTCTTTCCTTAAACACTCCTGTGTGGGGTTAACGCTTGCTTTATTGAACTGATGGGTTTCCTGGTGTTAGGGGTGGGTGTTCAATGCCCTCTTCGTTTGGGGGCGTTAATTTTCAGTGGGGGTTCGTTCTGATGTACACGGGTGCTGGGAGAGGGCCCCTGCCCTCTTATTACTCATGTTAGCATGTTCTCTTCTATAGTTTAGTATAGAGAGGCCTAATAGTTCAAGGGGTTGAAGAGGTCGTTGTCGGGATTATAGGAGGTGGGGGTATTTGAGCTTTAACGCTTTCTCGAGAGGATGGCTGCTTTCAAGCCAACCTTAACATATAACCTTGGGTCCTTTGATCTTTTGCCTCCTTAGTAAAGTTGTGTCTGTTTCAAAGGGGCTGTGCCCCCTTTGACTAACTCTTTAGGCTGGGGTTCTCGTGGCCTGACTAGGGTCGTGTCCGCTTGGGCTAGAGAAACCTAAAGGCTGAACTTCTATTCATTTCTTAGGCAACCAGCTATAACTAAGTTCGGTAGGTCTGTCGCCTCTACTCAAAGCTCTTCCCACTCTTTTGCCACAGAGACGGGTGTGCCCTATAATAGGCTGTCTTGGAGTAGCTCACTTAGTTTCGGGGTTCTGAACTAAAGTCCGCTTTGCTCAGGTAAATACTAGCTAGGTCATGATGCAAAAGGTACGAGGTTTAGTCTCTGCTTTTCTTCACTTAACTGGGTTATTTCATTTGCTCTTTCAGCTTTCCCTTGCGGTACTTTTCTATAGCGCCGGTAGTCCCTTTTCTGTCGCCCATACTTGGGGGGAAAAATGGTTTGTTGCTTGGTTGTTTGGGGTATTAGGGGTTAATTTATGTTGTGTTGTTGCATTTGGGTAGGAGGGCTAGCTGTTGGGTGTCAGTGCGACCCGACTTGCACGGGTGCCTTCTCGGTGTAAGTGAGATGCTATTCTTGCTTAGCTACGCTCTGGTTTTTCCAAGTGCACCTTCCGGTACACTTACCTTGTTACGACTTCCCTCCCCTTTACAGTTGTAGTGTATTAATTATTGGTTAAAGTCTTAGCTCGGGGAGAGTGACGGGCGGTGTGTACATGCTTCAGGGCCAGTTTCAGGGGAACGCTCTACTTTCCACCTTACTGCTAAATCCTCCTTCAGATGATTATTTCAAATTCACAGTTCGTGTTTACTGTGTCAGTAAATGTAGCCCATTTCTTCCCCCCTCATACGCTACACCTCGACCTGACGTTCTGGGCGGTGCCAATTTTGCTCACTATTTGCCCCTCAATGGGGTAAGCTTACGACGGCGGTATATAGGCGGGGATAACAAGAGGGGGTGAGGTTGAACGGGGATTATCGGTTATAGAACAGGCTCCTCTAGGTGGATCTAAAGCACCGTCAAGTCCTTGGGGTTTTAAGCTTATGCTCGTAGTCCCCGGGCGAGCAGCGATTGTGTAGTTGCTGCCTGTGTTTATGGCTGGGCATAGTGGGGTATCTAATCCCAGTTTGTGCCCCAGCTTTCGTGGGATCAGAAAATTTAAAGCCACTTTCGTAGTAGTACTTCTTCTCTTCGGGTGCGTAAGACAGCCATGAAGGTTTTCGGCTTTAGTGCAGGTCCTCTTAACCACGCTTTACGCCGAGATCTGTCAACTCGGGCCTCTCGTATAACCGCGGCGGCTGGCACGAGTTTTGCTGGCCCTGCTGGCCTTAATTAAGTCAAGTTTGCACTTATGGCTTAATGTTTATTACTGCTGAGTTCCCTTGGGGGTGTGGCTGAGCAAGGTGTCGTGGGCTAAAATACGGGGTTGTGCCTGATACCGGCTCCTATTTCCCGAATGGGGAAGGGATAGGGCATTCTCACAGGGATGCGGATACTTGCATGTATAAATTTGGCCAAAGCTGACAGTAAAGTCAGGACTAAGCTTTTGTGCATGCGGGGCTTTTTAGGGCCCATCTTAACGGCTTCAATGTTATGCTTTGAATAAGCTACGCGAGC